TATTTAATAAAATAAATATAATAATTAATTTATTTTTTATATAGGCCGTCCTGGGGTTGAACCAGGTACCTCGGCCCTTATCAGGGGCGCGCTCTACCGATGAGCTAACAGCCCTTTTTTACTTACTAGCACTTAGCTATTTTTCCATTAATTTTAATTAAAAGTATTTTTGCCATAAATAATTTTTTTCACAATTTATATTTTATTTATATAAAAGTGGTCCAAAATTTATATTAGCTGCCAGTAATAGTAGTATTTAATTAATATAGATAGTATATTATCCAGCTGCACCTTCCAGTACTGCTACCTTGTTACGACTTCACCCCAGTTACTAATTCTTATTTATTTTCTTAAACAGAAGTTTTAATAATAATTAATTTCCATGGTGTGACGGGCGGTGTGTACAAGGCTCGATGACTTATTCACCGCCGTAAGGCTGACCGGCGATTACTAGCGATTCCAGCTTCACATAAATAAATTGCAATTTATGTTCCGAACTAAGAATGAATTTAAGTATATTTATATTTATTTTTTCAAATAAAAAAAAGAAAAATTTTTCTTTATATTAAATTTATTGTATCATCCATTGTAGCACGTGTATAGCCCAGAGCATAAAGGGCATGAGGACTTGACGTTTTCCATTCCTTCCTCCTTATTTTATATAAAAAATATAGGCAGTTTTTAAAGATATTTAACTTTAAATAAGGGATACGCTCGTTGCGGGACTTAACCCAACATCTCACGACACGAGCTGACGACAGCCATGCACCACCTGTAGATGGTTATATTAATAAAAATTTATTAAATTTTTAAAAACCTATATTTCAAGCTCTGGTAAGGTTCTTCGCGTTACATCGAATTAAACCACATGCTCCACCGCTTGTGCGAGCCCCCGTCAATTCCTTTAAGTTTCACTCTTGCGAGCGTACTACTCAGGCGGGATACTTAACGCGTTAGCTAAGGAATAAAATATTATTTATATATTATTCCGAGTATCCATCGTTTACAGTTAAGACTACTGGGGTATCTAATCCCATTCGCTACCTTAACTTTCGTATCTCAGTGTCAGTAAAATAAACTGTCCTAGTAAAATGCTTTCGCTTTTGGTCTTCTTTTTTGTATCTTTGCATTTCACTACTCCTCAAAAAATTCCTTTTACCCCTAACAGACTCTAGTTTAATAATTTTTTTACTAAAAACAAATATCAAGTTTTTTTTATATAAAAATATATTAAAACCACCTACATACGCTTTACGCCCAGTAATTCCGGATAACGCTTGTATCCCCCGTTTTACCGCGGCTGCTGGCACGGAGTTTGCCGATACTTTATTTACTTAAGTGTCAATATTCACTTTTAAGTAAAAGAAGTTTACAACTAAAAAATAAGCTGTCTTCCTTCACGTGACGACGCTCTGTCAAGCTTGCGCTCATTGCAGAAGATTCCCCACTGCAGCCTCCCGTAGGAGTTTGGGCTGTATTTCAATCCCAATGTGGCTGGTCCCCCTCTCAGGGCAGCTACTGATCTTCGCCTTAGTAAATTTTTATATTACTAACTAGCTAATCAGATATGAACTTTTTTTTAGACAGTATTAACTTTTTAAAAGCAACATATATGCACTTATCAGAGATTACTTCTAAGTTATTAGAAATACTTCCAATCTAAAATTAAATTTTCATATTTTACTCACCAATTCACTATAGTTAATTTATTAACCATTAAATTTGCATGTGTTAGGCACGTCTCTTGCGTTTTTCCTGAGCCAGGATCAAACTCATTTAGTACAAAAAATATTTTATAAAATATAATACATTTAAGAAGTTTTTATATATAATCTATGGTTTGGAGATAAGCGGAATCGAACCGCTACCTTTTTCTTTGCAAAAGAACTATTCTACCATTGTCATTATATCCCCCTATAATATATATTATATATTCCTCAGTAGCTCAGTGGTTAGAGCTTTCGGCTGTTAACCGAAAAGTCGCTGGTTCGATCCCAGCCTGTGGAGTTATTTATTATTTATATATTAAAAAATACGGAAGGAGAGATTTGAACTCTCATAGAAAAATTCTATTAGAACCTAAATCTAACGCGTATACCTTATTTCGCCACTTCCGTCTTTAAATTATAAACCTAGTAGGATTTGAACCTACATTAAAAACTTAGAAGGTTTTTATCTTTTCCAATTTAAATGATAGGTTTTTTTAAAGATGGGTAGTGTTAGAATCGAACCAACAACTTTATACTTGTAAAGTATATACTCTACCATTGAGTTAACCACCCTCCTCATATAATAATATATTTATATAAAGCCAATAGCTTAAGTTGGAAGAGCATGTGGCTACGGACCACAATAGTGTGGGTTCAATTCCCTCTTGGCTTTATTAATTTTATATATTTTTAATATAAACGGAGTAGAGCAGTCTGGTTAGCTCATCGGGCTCATGATCCGAAGGTCAACGGTTCAATTCCGTTCTCCGTTTTTTATTTCTTAAGTTATTATTTATTATAATAAATATAATATTAAATATTTATAAGATAAAAAAGAATACCTTGATACTTAAAGACGAAGAAAGACGTTTTAAATTACGAAATACTTTAATTAGCTATATGCAATAAATTAAAGATCTCTGAATAGGAGGAATATACCTTATAATTTAATAAAAAAAGAAAACTTAGAGAACTGAACCATCTTAGTATCTAAAGGAAAAAAAATAACAAAAATTCCCTAAGTAGTGGCGAGCGAAATGGGATAAATATATTTATTTAATATATTTATTTTTAAATAAGTAAATTAGAAAATAATTCTGATTGAAGAAGCAAGAACCTCCTTGCAAATAAAATACTTTAAAGTGATCGATAGTGGACTAGTACCGTAAGGGAAAGGTGAAAAGATCCCCGGAAGGGAAGTGAAAAGAACATGAAATTTTTTATCTTACAATCTATAGAAGGGATTAAAGAATCTAACTATATGCCTGTTGAAGAAGGAGCTGACGAGTCTTAATTATTTTAAGCATTTGGTTAATTTTATTTAATTGAAGCCAGAGTTAACGCGAGTTATTATAATATAATAACAATTGCTTATAATTAAGAACCCGAACCCGGATGAATTAATCTTGTCCAGAATGAAATATAGATAAGTCTATATAGAGGTTCGAACTGGTTGATATTGCAAAATCATCAGAAGAGATGAGATTAGCGGTGAAATGCTTATCGAATTCGGAGCTAGCTGGTTCTCCTCGAAATGCGTTGAGGCGCAGCTGTTACTTAATATATAATTAAGGTGGTAAAGCACTATATTTAATATTTATTATATTTATATTATAAAAATTATATATAAACTAATAATACCTATTATATTAAAAAGTAATAAGTGAGACTATTGGGGAAAATCTCAATTGTCTAAAAGGAAACAACCCTACATCATAAGTTAAGGTTTTAAAAAGTATTAAAAATAAAAAGAAATTTAATTTCATTTATATTTAGGAGGTTAGCTTAGAAGCAGCTATCCTTTAAAGAGTGCGTAATAGCTCGCTAAATTAGAAATTATGTACTGAAAATGGTAAAAAAAATACTTTACCGAAACTATGAGATTTATATTTAAATCGATAGAGGAGCGTTCTATATTTAAGAAGTAAAAATGTAAATTTTTATGGAAAAAATAGAAGTGAAAATGTCAGCTTAAGTAGCATAAATATTAGTAAAATCTAATACTCCGAAAGCTTAAAAGTTTTCTACGAAAGGATATACCACGTAGATAAAGTCGGGGCCTAAAATTAGATTAAATATGTAATTGATGGGTAATAAGGTTAAACTTCCCTTTACTGTAAATATATATAACAAATAGTGACCTATAATTTTTATTATATTTTTATAATATAGTTTTTAATATATAAATAAAAATATATAGCTGGAAAAATGTATATGTTAAAATATATTATCACCCGTACTAAAACTGACACAAGTAAGCAAGTATAAATATACTAAGGAGTACGAAATAACTTTTTCTAAGGAACTCGGCAAAATAATCCTGTAACTTCGGGAAAAAGGATGTCCAAAGGACTGCAATAAAGAGATCCAAGCGACTGTTTATCAAAAACACAAGTCTCCGCTAAGTGTAATTACAATGTAAGGGGGCTGACACCTGCCCAGTGCTGGTAAGTTAAAAAAAATATTGATAATTATAATATTTTTATAAGCTCCAGTAAACGGCGGGCTGTAACTATAACGGTCCAAAGGTAGCGAAATTCCTTGTCGGGTAAGTTCCGACCTGCACGAAAGGTGTAACGACTTGGATGCTGTCTTGGAAAAAGATTCGGCGAAATAGAAATGTCTGTGAAGATACGGACTATTTACACCTGGACAGAAAGACCCTATGAAGCTTTACTATATTTTGAAATTAAAAATAAAATATATTTGTGTAGAATAAGTGGGAAATAATTATTTTATTTATCTTGAAATACCACTCTTATTTATTTTATTTTTTTATTATAATATTGTTAACCAATTATAAAAAAATTTTAAAAAGGTAGTTTGACTGGGGCGGTAGCCTCCTAAAAGGCAACGGAGGTGTACAAAGGTCTTTTTTTAATTTAAATATTTACTTTAAAATTAAATCTATAAAGGGATAAAAAGGCTTGATTGTAAGAGTTACTACTCGAGCAAGGACGAAAGTCGGTCTTAATGATCCGATAGTTCTTTGTGGAAAGGCTGTCGCTTAACGAATAAAAGTTACTCTAGGGATAACAGGCTGATCTCCCCCGAAAGTTCCTATTGACGGGGAGGGTTGGCACCTCGATGTCGGCTCGTCGCATCCTGAGGCTGAAGTAGGTCTCAAGGGTTGGTCTGTTCGCCCATTAAAGCGGCACGTGAGCTGGGTTCAGAACGTCGTGAGACAGTTCGGTCCATATCCGGTGTATACATAAGAACATTGAAGAGTTTTTCTTTTAGTACGAGAGGACCAAAGAGATTAAACCTATGGTGTATTAGTTATTTTACTAAAAATAATCGCTAAGTAGCCAAGTTTAAATAAATATTAATCACTGACAACATATAAGTGAGAAAAATACTTTAAGATAAATGTTCTTATCTAACTAAATAAATGGAATAAGAAAACAAAAAGATAATTTGATAAAAAGAAAAAGTGTATACAATTAGTAATAATTTTAGCATTTTTTGACTAAAAGTTCGAAAAAAATATATTTTGCTGGTATAGCTCAAAGGTAGAGCCGCTGATTTGTAATCAGAAGGTTGGGGGTTCAATTCCCTTTATCAGTTTTATAATTAAAATATAAAAATAATAAATATTATATAAAAAATTTTAAAATGTTACGTTATTTAGGGCCTAAATTAAAAAAATTAAAACGATTAAATATACATATGCAACCTGAAAATACTATAATAGATACTTATCGTTTAATAGGTGGATTAAATTTAAATACTTTAAATAAATTAAATTTAAAATTTAAAGATTTTTTATCATTATATATATTTAGATATAAAGCTTATTTACTTTTAAAAAAATTTAAACAGCCAGATTGGTGTTTTTTTGAAATACCGGATATATTTTATGATGATATATCTTATTATTCAATTCCTTCTAAATTTAATTCTAAAAAATCAATTAATAATATGTTTAATTCAATTTTAGATAAAATAGGATTAAATTCTCAAGAAAATAAATTAATTTCAACATTAGCTATAGATATTGTATTAGATAGTGTTTCAATAGTAGATACTATTACTAATTTTTTAATAAAAACTGGAATAATTTTTATACCATTTTTTGAGGCAATTAATTATTTTTCTTATTTAGTATTTTCATATATAGGTACAATAGTACCATTAGAAGATAATTTCTTTTCTACTTTAAATTCTACAATTTTTAGTGGTGGTTCTTTTTGTTTTATAGCAAAAAATATCAAATGTAATATTAATTTATCTACTTATTTTAGAACCCAATCAGAAGATTTTGCTCAATTTGAAAGAACATTATTAATAGTAGATAATTCTTCATATATTATATATACAGAAGGATGTTCTGCTCCTATTTTTTTAGAATCTCAATTACATGTTGCTTTAGTTGAAATTTTAGTAAAAGAAAAAGGAATACTTAATTATTCTACGATACAAAATTGGTATCGTGGTGATCAATCTGGGGAAGGTGGATTATATAATTTTACAACTAAACGTGGTTGGTGTTTAAAAAAAGCTTTATTAGATTGGGTTCAAATTGAAATGGGATCTGCAATTACTTGAAAATATCCTTCTACGTATTTAATAGGAAATTATTCTTCAAGTAATTTCTTTTCACTTTCTTTAATTTCTGATATGCAAATATCAGATACAGGAAATAAAATGTTACATATTGGATCTTATACTAAAAGTCATGTATATTCAAAAAGTATATCTTTAAATAAATCTATATATGCATATAGAGGGTTAGTAAAAATTTTTAAAAATGCTAAATATACTTATAATTATACTGAATGTAATTCATTATTATTAGGAAATAATACATTTACAATAACTATCCCTTATACAATTGTAAATAATTTTTCTACTTTTATAAATCAAGAAGCTAGTATATCTAAATTAGAATCAGATTTTATTTTCTTTTTATTACAAAGAGGAATTAATCTTAAAACAGCTATTAGTTTATTAATTATTGGATTTTGTCAAAATATTTGTTCTAAATTACCTTTAGAATTAGAATTAGAAGTACCTTTATTAATTTTAATGCGTACTCAATCTAATTTTTAATAATTAAATTATTTAAAATAATTAATATTAATTAATTTTATATAATGAATTTTCAATTAAAAAATTTTTTAATATTAAAAACATTAAAAACTTTTTATATAGAGTATTATAAAGTTTTAATATATTATTTAATTAATTCTATAAAAAATTATTTAGGAGATAAATTATATTTATATTATAAAAAAAATAAATATACTATTTATATATTAAGTGATTTTTTATTTTTTAAGACAACTAATTTAACTAGTAATATTACAGATACTGTTCAAGAATTTAATTCTAAAATTTTAATTTTCCTACCTTTAAAAATTAAAAATTTAAAAAATAATAAATATAAAATTATTTATTATCTATTAGGAGAAATTCCAAAATATACTATTGAAAAAAATTTAATTATAAATGGATTAAAAAAAACATTTATATCTAAATTAATGTTTAATTATATTGGAATATTTTTTAATAAATTTATTAAAAATAATAATAATATTTTATATGCTAAAATTATATTTAATGATAAATTTATTATAAATATAGTTTTAGAAGAAAATAAATGTTATTGTATTTTTAATAATTATAAATATGATTTAATTTGTTTTTTATATTTATTAGGAATATCTATGCAAGATATTTTTATTTTTTCACGTTATAATAAATCATTTTATTTAAAAAAATTATTATTAACTCTCCCTAGTTTAAATATTAACAATATAATTAATTATAATATTTTTAAATATTTATCATTTTTTTTTAATTTATCTTTTAAATTAAATACATATTATATTTTTAATAAAGTTTTAAATAAAAATAATTCATTATATTCATATATTAAAAATTTCTCTAATAGTAATAATTTAATAGCATTAGATTTTATTAATATACTAGATATATTATTAGATATTAAATATAATAAAAAAAATATAACAGATTTAGATTTATTAGAGTATCGTTCTATATTTACTTTAGGAAATTATTTTACAAATCAATATTCTTTTTATTTAAAAAAATTTTCAAATATATTACATAATGATATTTTTAAATGTATTAAAAATTTAGAAAAATATAAATTAAATACTAATTCTTTTAAATCTAAATTATATTTTAATTTAAAAGAATATTTAACAGTAAATCCATTGGTACAATATTTAGAACAAATAAATAGTTTTTCCGAAATAATACATAAAAATAGAGTTACTAATTATAATTCTAAATTAAAACAAAATTTACAAATAAGAAATATTAATTTAAATCAATTAGGTTCTTTATGTTTAATAGATACTACAGAAGGAATTAATTGTGGTTTAGTAATAAGTTTTACTAAAAATATTAAAATTGAAAAAAGAAATAATTTTCAATTTCCTTATTTACCTGTTTTAAATATAAAAACAAAAAATTTTATTACTTTTATAAATTCTTTTTTACAACAAACTTATATAGTGCTTTTTAATAATTATTATTTAAGAAAAAATAAATTATTTAATTTTTTTAATTTAAGCCTTAATAAAAATTCATTTAAACTTAAAAATATATCAATACAAAATATGATATATATAAAACCTATGGATATGTTTTCATTTGCTGAAAATTTAATTCCTTTTATATTTTATAATGACCCAGCAAGAGTATTAATGGGCGCTAAAATGCAATCACAAATTGTTCCTATTTTAAAAAATAAAAGATCAATTATAATAACTGGATATGAAAAAAATCTTTTAAATTCTACTAATTTAATTTTAAAAGCTTATCAAGAAGGTATTGTTGTATATGTCTCATCTTATAAAATAATTATAAGAGATTTATATAATAGAAAAATTACATATTTTTTAGATAAATATAAACGTAGTAATCATTTTACTATTTTACATTCTAAGCCAAATGTATGGCAAGGTGAAAGAATTTTTTGTGGTCAAATTCTTACATCTACTCAAGATATATTATTTTCTGAATATATAGGAGGAAATAATTTATTAGTATCTTATGGAAATTTTTTTGGTTATAATTTTGAAGATGCTATAGTTTTAAATAAAAAAATTATATATTCACAATTATTTACCTCACTTCATTTTAAAGTGTATGAAATTATATTTAATTCTTTAAATAAATTTTCATTTGAAATATCTACTATTAACTTACCTAAAAAAAGTTTTTATTCTAAAAGAAATTTAGATTTTTTTGGTATTATAAAAGAAGGTTCTAAAGTATTAAATAATGATATTTTAGTATCTAAAATATTTATAACTAATATAAATATATCTTTACTACCTTTATATAATTTAATATACATTTTATTTGGAAAAGAAATAAAAAATATAAAAGATAAATCAATATTAGTTTCATTTGGAAATTCAGGTAGAATAGTTAAAACAGAATTATTTTCATATTCATCAAAAATCAAATCATATTTAGGATATTATTTAAAATGTAGGGTGTATATATGTAAACAACGTTTACTGTCTGTAGGAGATAAATTATGTGGTCGTTATGGAAATAAAGGAATTATAGCATATATTTTACCATCTAATGATTTACCATATACTAATACTGGAATAATTCCAGATATTATATCTGATTCTTTAGGTATTCCTTCAAGAATGAATATAGGTCAATTATTTGAAAATTTATTCGGATTAAGTTGTTATTTTTTAAATAAAAGATTATGTATAAGTAATACATTTAATTTACCTAAAGTTTATATTAAAACAATATTATATAATTATATTAATAATATTAAAGAAAAATCAGGAAATTTATGGATATATAATTCATATAGTCCTGGAAAAATTTTATTAAGAGACGGTAGACAAGGATATAAATTATCAGAACCTTCTTTTTTAGGTATTTCTAAATATTCTAAATTAATACATATGATAAAAGATAAGATACATTATAGAACTATAGGTCCTTATACTGAATTAATGCAACAACCTGTAAAAGGTAGAAATAAAAAAGGAGGTCAAAGATTTGGAGAAATGGAAATATGGGCAATAGAAGCTTATGGAAGTTCGTATAATTTAAGAGAACTTTTAAATTATAAATCAGATGATATTATTGCTAGAACTTCATTATTATCTAATTTAGATAATAATATTATATTAGATAATATTACTACTACAGAATCTTTTCGTACATTAATTAGAGAAATACATAGTATGAATTTAAATATAGAAGCTTTTTCTAGTATAGATCAATTAGAAGGAAAAATATTACCTATAAATATTAATTTTTAAAATAATTTTTTATTATATTTTAGATAAAATAATTAATAAAAAATATGATTTATTATAATAATATATATAATTCTTTAAATTATTTAAATTCTAATATAGGATTTAAAATTTCTATAGCCTCACCATTAATTATTATTAGGTGAGCATGAAGAAAAATTAATAATATAATTATTACAGGTCAAATATCTGAACCTTATACTATTGATTTTAAAACAGGAAATCCTAAACTAAATGGATTATTTTGTGAAAGAATTTTTGGTCCTTTAATTTCTTGGCAATGTAAATGTGGTTTATTTAAAAATATAGATCCTATAAAATATACTTGTTTATGTCCTTTATGTGGTTCTGAAAATACTACTAATCAAGTAAGAAGATATAGAATAGGATATATATATTTATATTCTCCAATTGTACATATATGATATTTATATGAATTATTACCTTATATATTAAATATACCTATAAATATATTATTATTTTTAATATATTATAAATTTTTATTAGAGAATAATAAAAACATAAATAATTTAAAAAAAATAACTATAACTCAATTTATTTTTGCATCTAATTATATTCAATATTTATTACAAAGATTTAATATTTTAAATAAAATATTAAAAATAAAATCTTTATTATATACTAATACTAATATAAATTTAGAAAAAAAAAAAAATTTTTTAAAACCAATAAATTTATTAAATTTATGTATCTTAAATAATATCCAACCCCAATGAATAATGTTAGATATTTTACCTGTACTACCTTCAGGTTTAAGACCTTTAATACAATTAAATAATAATAATTTTGGATCTTCTTCTTTAAATGAATTATATAGAATCATAATTATTATAAATAATAAACTTAAACAGTGGCAACTTTTACGTCGTAAATTTCCAATATCTTTTGAAATTACAGCAAAACGTAATTTACAACAAGCAATAGATATTTTAATAGAAGATAATTATAAAAATAAAAAAAAAAATTTAATATCATTATCTTCACATTTACAAGGTAAATTTAATTATTTTAGACAATATATATTAGGTAAAAGAATAGATTTTTCTGGTAGATCAGTTATAGTTTCTGGTCCTGCATTAATTTTTAATAAAATAGGAATATCAACAAATTTAAGTATAGAACTTTTTAAACCTATAATATTAAATATTTTAAAAAAAAATAAATATATTAATACTTTATTACGAGCATCTTATTTTATTGAATATAGCCCTATAATTTTAAAAAGACTTTTAAAATTTATTTTTAATAAAGAAATTATTATGTTTAATAGAGCTCCTACATTACATAGAATGAATATTCAAACATTTAAGCCTCTTTTAACAGAAAATGAAATTATAAAATTATTTCCTTTAGCTTGTTCTGGGTTTAATGCAGATTTTGATGGAGATCAAATGGGTATTTTTTTAATTTTATCAAAAAGTGCTAAAAAAGAAGCAAAAAAAAATATAATTTTTGATAAAAATTTATTTTCTCCTTCTTCACAAAAAAATATATTTAAATATTCTCAAAATATTATTTTAGGGTTAAATACATTATTATCATTTAAGGGAAGTAATTATAAAAATTTAATTTTTAATAATATAGATGATATATTAAATGCTTATTCACATTCTTTATTAAAAATAAATACTATTTTTTTATTTAAAATAAATTTTTGTTTATACTCATATTCTACTTTTACTATATATAAAAAATATATATTAACTTCTTTAGGTAGACTTCTATTACAAAAATTAATATAATATAATTTAATTTTATTATAAAAAAAATAATGTTATCTATTACTTTTTTTTCTACAGGACCTAATTATTTTAATATAGAACAACGTTTATTACAAAAATTATTATATTTTAATATTGTTAAATATATTAAAGAACTTATGTTATTAGGATTTGAATATTCATTTTATTTTCCTTTAATTTTAACATTAGAAAGCACTAAAGGTTATTTTTTTACATCTCCATTATTACGATTTAATGAGCTTTTAAAATTAAATTTTAATATTAAAGAATTTAATATACTTTATTCTATACAAAAATATAATAATTCATATATACAATTTTTAAATTTATTTAATACATTTAATAAGATAAATACATTTTCAAATGCTTTACATATTATGGCAAATACAGGAGCTAAAGCAAATTGAAATCAAATTTGTCAATTGATTGGTGTACGAGGTTATTTAGCAAATGCTACAGGAGAATTTTTTAAAATACCGGTTTTAAGTAGTTTTAATAAAGGGTTAAATTTTTTCGAATATTTTATATCTTGTTACGGTGGAAGAAAAGGAATATTAGATACTGCTTTAAAAACTGCAGATGCAGGTTATTTAACTCGTAGATTAGTAGAATCTATTCAAGAATTAAATATTAAAGAATATAATTGTGGATCTAATAACTCATTTGAATATTTTCCACAAATTAATATAAAAGGTAATTTAATATTACCTTTTTTTTTATTACTTTATGGAAAAATATTACAAAAAAATTTAATAGATTTTAATACAAAAAAAATTATAGAATTTAAACATAATTATATTTCAAATAATTTAATAAATATTTTATATTATAATAAATTTAATTTTTTATTTAAAATTAATACTTTTTCTATAAAAACTTGTATTGCAGGAAGAACTATTTGTTCTATTTGTTTTGGAAGTACAACTTTTAAACATAATAATTTAGGTAAAAATGTAGGTATTTTATCTGGGCAGGTTATAGGAGAACCAGGAACTCAATTAACTTTAAGAACTTTTCATACAGGTGGAACTTTTACTTTAAATTTAAATAAAATTAAAAATAAAGATAATTTTATTTTTAATTATAAATATTTTTTTAATATAAATAAATATAAATTATGTGTTAAATACCATAAAATAAAAAGATTAAAAAATAATAATAAAATTTTATATTTTATTTATCTTAAAAATAATTATTTTATTTTTAAATCATTTTATATATTATTTATTTTAAAAAAATATAAATTTAATCAAATATTATCTATTAATAATAGATTAATATATTCTAAAAATAATATATATTTAAGTAATTTATTATTAATATATTTAAATATAAATAATATTTATCAACGTAAATCTTTAATAAATATTAATCATGAACAAAATTATACTGGAGAATTTTTATATAAAAATATATTACAATTAATTATAAAAAATAAATATTATAAATGAATAATTATAAATCTAAATACTACTATATTATTTAATAAATATTTTCCGATAAATTATAATATAATTAAAGAAAAAATTATTTTTATAAAATCAAAAAATCAAAGATATATTAAATTATATTTAATTAAAAATAAAAATTTTTTATACTCATATAGAAAATATATTAATAAATTATATCATTTAAAAAAAATATTTATTTTAAATATATTTTTTTCAATAAATTATTTATTATTAATTGAAAAATATTTAATATTAAAAAATACATATATATTAAATTATAATATTAAATATATATTTAATATATATAATACTATTAATTTAATAAAATGTAAAAAAAAAATTATAATTTAATTTAAAATGTTTTTAAAAGTATTTTATACTAAATTAAAAAAAAAAAATATTTTAAAAAAAAATAATATTATTTTTCCAATAAAATTACATATTAATAATAATATATATATATTTATTTATTTTAAATATTTTAAAATAAATAATATTACTTTATCTTTTAATAATTTAATTTATAAAGAATCTTATAGTATTTATAAAAAAAAAAATAAACTTTTTAATTTAATTAATAATTATATACCTAAATTATATTTAATCGATAATTTATTTTATAAAACAATTTTAATACAATATAATTTTATAGATATAAATTATTTATTTATAAAAAATATAATAATTCCTAAAAATATAGTATCGCAAATATTACACAGACAATTTATAAATAATAATTTTAATATATTATTATTAAATAATAATAAATATTTAATTAATAATTTTTTACATATATATTATATATATAAAAATTATATATATATAACAACATATTATACTTATTGAAAAAATTTATTTTCAAATAAATATATATTTAATTTTTTTAGAGGAATTATTTTAAATAAAAAAAAATATTATTCTAACAATTCTATTAAAGATATTACATCAGGATTAATTCTTATAGAAATTATTTTTGAAGCTAAAATATTACCTAATATATACTTTATACCTCAAAAATTAAATATTTTAACAAATATATTTTTATTATATGAAGAAAATACATTAAATTATTTATGAAATTATAGTTTATATACTTTTTCTTATAATAAAAAAAAATTATTATTTTTTACAGAAATAAATTCTTATTCAAATTATATTTATGAAAATAAAACATCTATATTAACACCTAATAATATTATTATTCCTGGTAATTATTCTATAAATATTTTATTATTAAAATTATTTTCACATAATTTAAATTTTTATATGCAAGATCAAGCTATTAAATTATCTCATATTTTTATATTTAATTTAATAGTAGAATCTTTATTAAAACAATATTTTAAAAATGGTATAAATATTCCTAGTATTCAATTTGAGTTAATAGCAAAAAAGATGACTTCTTTTGTTAAAATAAATTATAGTGGGGACAGTGCTTTATTAGAAAATGATATTTTTGATTTTAATAAATTAAAAATATTAAATTATATATTATATACTTTAGGGTATAAACAAATATTATATAGTCCTGTAGTATTAGGGATAACTAAAAGTGTTTTAGCTTGTTCTGGTTTTTTTGCCTCTATTAGTTTTCAAGAAATAATAAAATTTTTAAAGAAATTAAGTATAGAACATTCTATTGACTGGCTTAGTGATTTAAAATCTAATATTATTACAACAAATCTAATAAAAACTGGGTCTGGGTGGCATAGACATTTTATTAAAATATAAATAAAATAATTTATTAAAAATTTAATATTCTTAATGTTAAATATAAATATATTAGATTTAATAAAAAAAAAAATAATACCTATTAAATATATAATAAAACCAAAAAATTATTATCGTGATAATTTTTTATATAATAATTTTAATAAATATATAATTGAATTATTTAATTTATTAAATTCTTTAAGTATTATATATTTATATATATATAAATATAGTTCTTTAAAACAAAAAATATTATTATCTACAGATTATATTCAATATATATTTATATTAAAATTAATTACATCTTTAACTTCTAATTATTATATATATAGTGATATTTATTCTGGAATATTTTCAAATTGATTTTTTTTAAAAAAAAAATTAATTATATATAATTGGTTAAGGTATTTTTTTTTAACTAATTTAATTATTAAAAATAATTATAAAAATATATTTTACATATATTATACTTTATATCTTATATATCTTAAATTAAAATTAAAATATAATAATTTAAGAAATTTAAATACAATTCCTAATTTATTAATTTTTATTATTTTAGAAAAAAATAAATTTTTAAAAGAAATTTTAAAATTAAATAAAAATATAATTATTATTAGTAATAAAAATTTAAATAAAAATTTATTTAAAAATAATATTAAAATAATTACTGATACTAAAAATTTAAATATAGTATATATTATATTTAAAATAATAACTACATCTATATATCATGGTATATTATATAATTAAACAAATTATTAATAAATTTTAAATTAATTTATATATTTTTTTAATAACCAATTAAAATTAATATTATTATATTTTATATAATTTAAATTTTTTTTTTTAGTTATATAAGAAAATTTTAAAGCTTTTATAAATTGTTGTTTTTTATATTTTTTATTATTTTTTTTTGTAAATAATCATTTTTTATTAATATTAATCATTATTTTTAATAAATAAAATTTTATATTAATTATTTTATTTATATAATAAGGAGAAAATGGGATTTGAACCCACGAAATTTTAAATTTTTCTGATTTCAAGTCAGACGCATTAAACCACTCTGCCATTTCTCCTTTTAAAATAATAAATATAATATATTTTTAATAAATATTATTATTTATTAATAAATTTTTTAAATAATATAAAGATATTAAAGAAAATTTTTTTGATATATTTGAACCTAATTTAGAATAAAAAATTATTTTAGGATATAAAAATATATATATATTTATATTAGACATATAATTACCTAAATTTATTAAAAAATTAATTTTAGTTGTTTTTTTTAAATAAGATATTCTTAATGTATATATATATTTATATTTAAAATTTTTTTTATATTTTCTAATTAATTTTAATTTAATCATTATATAATATATTTATTATTAAGATAGAAATATATTTAATATTTTATTAAATTAAATTTAAGCAGATAGCGAGAATTGAACTCGTATTTTTAACTTGGAAGGCTATTGTTTTACCATTAAACTATATCTGCTTTATTTATTTTTAATATTATTAATTTTTTGTATTAAATAACTAATAATATTTTTTTCTTTATTATTAAATATTGAAAATAAATGTGGTAATTTAAAATTAAAATTAATTATAATTTCTGAAATAGGTTTTTCTATAAATTGTTGTATTATTCTTTTTAAAGGTCTAGCACCATATAAAGGATTATAAGCTAATTTCGCTAATAATATTTTTATATCTTCTTCAAGTTCTACTTGTAATAATATATTATTATTTTGTAAATTTTTATTTAAATTAAAAATAAATTTATTTATAATATTAATTAAACATAAAATACTAAGTGGTTTAAATACAATAATAGAATCTAATCTATTTAAAAATTCTGGTTTAAAAAATTTTTTAACTGCTATATCTACATTTTTAGATAAAAATTTATATTCTTTTTCAGATAATTCTTCTCCATTTTGAAAAGATTTAAATTGTACAGAAGAAGTAGGGCATCCTAAATTACTTGTATAAATAATTAATGTATTTGTAAAATCTATATGTTCTCCTTTAGAGTCTGTTAAAGTACCTTCATCTAATAATTGTAACATAATATTATTTATATCTTTATGAGCTTTTTCTATTTCATCAAATAAAATAACTGAATATGGTTTTTTTTTTACAGCCTCAGTTAATAAACCTCCTTCTTCACATCCTACATATCCAGGAGGCGATCCTATTAATTTTGATATAGAATGTTTTTCCATAAATTCACTCATATCAAATCTAATTAATTCTTTTTCTGAGCCAAATAATAAATAAGCTAAAGATTTAACTAATTCAGTTTTACCTGTTCCACTAGGCCCACATAATAACCAACTTCCTATTGGTTTATTTTGTTCTTTAAGACCTGTATAAGCACGTTTTAAAGAAGAAGAAATTTTTGTAATTGCAATGTCTTGTCCATATACATATTTTTTTAATTTTAAATCTATATTATTAATAATAATAGTATTATTAGTTTCTTTTAAAAGTAATGTATTTGGAAATTTACTATATTGTGAAATAATAGCTATTATATCTTTTTTAGAAATATTTTTTTTTATTTTAATATATTTATTTATAATCGAATCTAAAATTAAAAATCCTATTTTAGGAAATGCATAATCTTTAATATATTTTTTACTTAAATCAATTATAATTTCTAAAATATTATCATTAATCCAATTAATATTATTTTTAATAAGATATTGTTTCATTATTAAAAATAATATATTTTTATTTAATTCAAGTATATTTATTTTTGCAAATAAAAATTTTAATTTTTCTTCATTTTTTAATATTTTATCATAATAATTTTCTGAACTAGTTGCTATAATTTGAATTTTATTTAAAAATAATAATTCATATATTATATTTTTTATATAAGTTAAATCAGTTGTAGTATTAGAATTATTAAATAATAAATGAAAATCTTTACAATATAAAATTATATTATTATATTTTTTTAAAAAATTAAATAAATTTTTAATTATATTAATATTATTAGATTGTGAAATTAAATTTGTAATATTTAATTCTAAAAAAATTTTATTAGGTATTAAATATACTAATTTTTCAACTATAGATAATTTTCCAATTCCAATATTACCTAATAATATAATATTTCTATTTAATTTTCTTGKTAAAATTTCAATTATATTTTTTATTTCTTTATCCCTACCTATTAAATTATTTCTTTTATTTAAAATATTTAAAAAATCTTTTAATACCTCAGGAATATTTATATTAGGTAAAAAATTATTTATATAATTTTTTATTAAAATAAAATTAATATTATTTATATTTAAAATAGAAAAAATATAAGAATATAACTTTATATTTTGCTTACATAAATAATAAAATAACAATAAAGTATTAAAAGGATATTCTAAAATATTTAAAATATTAAAAATAAGTAAAAGATTTTTATCTAAATAATAAACTTTATCTAATTTTTTATTTAAATTAGATATATCTATAAAATTATAATTAAAAATTATATTWAATATAATTTTTTGATTTAATATAGAATAATTTATATTTAAAATTTTTTGTATTAATTTAGAATTAAATATTAAACTTAAACATAAATGGATAGGCTTTATTATTATTAATTCAGATTTAGAATTTGTTAAAATAGCTATTTTTTTAGCTTCTTCTAAACAATAAATAACTTCTTTAGTACAATTTAAAAAACTATAGTTAATGGTAGAATTATTCATTAAAAATTTAATTATTATTATTACGATAAAAAGTCGGTTATATTATATTAAATATTTTTATATTTTATTAAAATATTTGGATGTTCTTTAAAAAAAGATAAATAAATATTATTATATCTTTTTAAACAAAATAAATGTAAATTTGTTAAATTTTTAACTTTGTTTTTTTTTATTAAAATTCCTGAAAATTCTTTCATATATAATTTATTTTGTTCCCGTGAATATATACATATTGTATATAATTTTTGTTTATATAAATTAATTTTATTATTATAATAAAATTTTTTATAAAAAATTCTATTATAAGTATATAAAGTATAAAGATATTTTTTATGTATATAATAATTATATAATTTTTTTTTTATTAAAATCATATTTTTTAAAATTTACTTAACTTTAATAAATTTAATAATTTTAAGAGAAGATATATTTAAATAACGATATTGTTTAATTAATTTAATTATACCTTTATATTGTTTTTTAGAAATTTTTTTATTTATTTTACTATCACTATCAAAATTATTAAATTTATTAATAAATTTTAATTTTAATAAAGTAGGTAAAAATTCAAAAAACATATTTTTTTTCATTTTTATTTTATATTAATATTCATAGATTTTAATGGTCCCTTTATCATATATAAATATTTTTTATTAGAAATAGGATAAAATTCCTTTTTTTTTATATATAAAATTTTTTTAATATTATTAATATTAATAAAATTACTTTTTTTAAAATTTAAAATTAAATAAGATAAAGAAGGTGTTTTTAAATTTAAAATAATTTTTTTAGGATCATAAAATATTATAATTACTGGAATTTTTAATCCTATATATTTTTGTGTTTTATTATTATATTCTTTACAAAATAAATTAATATTTATTCCGTATTGACCTAATAAAGGACCTACTGGAGGATTAGATGTAGCTTTTCCAGCTTCTAAAGTTAATTTAAGTTTAATTAATTTTTTTTTCATTATAATATATTCATTTAAATAAATTTTAATTATATTATATAATTATATAAATTTACCACGTTTTGAAAGAATTGAACTTTCATCTTAGGTTTTGGAGACCTTTATTTTACCATTAAACTAAAAACGTAAATATTAAAATTAAAGAGATAGGAATCGAACCTATGCATACCGAAATCAAAATCCGTTGCCGTACCACTTGGCTACTCTTTAATATTTAAAAAATTAAAAAAATTTAATATATTATATGTATATAGTAGTTGAGATAGCTCAGTAGGTAGAGTAAAGGACTGAAGATCCTTAGGTCACCAGTTCGATTCTGGTTCTCAACATAAATTTAATTATTTTTTAAATAAATAATTAAGTATATATAAATATATTTTTAAGTTATCTAAATATATTATTTTATTATATATATATTTATATATATTAAATAAACGCTTATTTTTTTTTTTTAATTTATTTACCATTATTATCATTATAATAATATTATTAATTAATTAAATCAATAATAATTCCTGCTCCTATAGTTTTTCCTCCTTCTCTTATAGCAAATCTCATTCCTTTTTCTAAAGCAATAGAATACATTAGAGATATTCTTAATTTTACTTTATCTCCAGGTAATATCATTTCTGGTTTTTCTGGATTTCTTAAAAATTCAATTGTTCCAGTAACATCAGTAGTATAAAAATAAAATTGAGGTTTATATCCTTCAAAAAATGGTTTTTTTCTACCACCTTCGGAACTAGAAAGAATATATACTTCTGCATCAAATTTAGAATAAGTTAAAATACTTAAAGGTTTAGCTAATACCATTCCACGTCTAACCTCATTTTTTTGAATACCTCTTAATAATATTCCTACATTATCTCCTGCTTCTGCCGTATTTAATATTTTTTGAAACATTTCTATACCAGTAACAGTAGTTGTTTTTAATAAATTAAATCCTAAAATATCTACAGTATCATTAAGTTTAACTTTTCCTCGTTCTATTTTACCAGTAACTACAGTTCCACGTCCTGTAATTGAAAAAATATCTTCTATTGATAATAAAAACGGTTTATTAATATCTCTTTTAGGTTCTGGAATTGATTTATCTAAAGCTTCAATTAAATTTTTTAAATTTTTTACCCATTTATTATTTAAATCATTTTTTTCAATATATTCTAAAGCTTTTAATGCAGATCCTTTTATAATAGAAGTAGAATCCCCATTATATTCATATATATCTAATAATTCTCTTACCTCTAATTCTACTAATTCTAATAATTCATTATCTTCTACCATATCTATTTTATTTAAAAATACAATTATATTAGGAACTCCTACTTGTTTTGCTAATAATAAATGCTCTCTTGTTTGAGGCATAGGGCCATCAGTAGCAGAAACAACTAAAATAGCACCATCCATTTGTGCTGCTCCTGTAATCATATTTTTAATATAATCTGCATGCCCAGGACAATCAATATGAGCATAATGACGTAAATTAGTCTCATATTCTATATGAGATGTATTAATTGTAATTCCTCTAGCTTTTTCTTCTGGGGCAGAATCAATTTCTGAATAACTTTTTGCTTTTGTATTATTTATTTTAGATAAATAAGAAGTAATAGCTGCAGTTAATGTAGTTTTACCATGATCTACATGACCAATAGTTCCTATATTTAAATGTGTTTTAGTTTTTTCAAAAAATTTTTTTGCCATAAATTTAATAATTTTAATTATAATTAATATTTTATTTTTTTATTAAATATATAAAAATTCTATTAGTTAATGATTTTTTAATATATTGNTTGTTTATAATTATATGCAATTCCTTGTTTTTTAAGTACATCATAACATTCTAAATATAATGCTTTTATAAAAGGCATTTTATTAAAACTTTTTATTTTAGCTGCTTTAATAAGCCATATTAATGCCAAATTAATAGATTTATAATAATGTGTTAAAGTAGGAATCTGATATTTAATATATCCTATTTTTTTAATTTTAAAAGTAATAGGTACTATTAATTTTAATATAGCATATAATAAAACCTTATCATTAATTAATAATAATAAATTTTTCTTTAAAGAAATAGATTTATGTTGATTTCCTGATTTTATAAGTTTTTTTATTAATAAAAAATAAATTAAATTATTTAAAGAATACATTATTTTAAAAAAATAAAATTTTAATTATTTTAATTATTTTTTAGTACCATATTTAGATCTACTACTTTTTCTATTTTTAACTCCAGATACATTTAAAGCACCTCTAATAATTTTATATCTAATCCCAGGTAAATCTTGAACTTTCCCTCCTTTAATTAAAGCATAATTATGTTCTTGTATAGCATATCCTTCTCCTGGTATATATGCTATAATTTCTTTATTATTAGATAATCTAATTTTTACTACTTTTCTTAAAGCAGAATTAGGTTTTTTAGGTGATTTAGTAAATACTTTTAAACAAATACCTTTTTTTTGTGGGCATCTATTTAAAATTGAATTTTTAAATTTATTCTTTTTTTTTCTTGAATTTTTTATTAATTGATTAAAAGTTAGCATAATAATAAATTTTTAATTTAACGTTTTTTTATTTTTTTAGGTCTACATCCCATTATGTGGGTATTGCGTTACATCTGTTATTGATAATATTTGTAAATTTATATTTTTATATTTAGTTTTAATAATAGTAGTTAATATAATTTTTTTAAAAATATTTATACCTTTGAAAATTATATGTATATATTTAGCTCCGTTTTGTAAAGCATATAAAGAACTTTTATTAGCTAATATACTACATGCAAAAGGGGTTTCTTTTTTTCTATTTTTAAACCCAAAAGAACCACAAGAAAAAATTTTTATTAATTTTTGATTAGGTTTAACTTTATTATTTTTAATTAAAATTGTTTCTTTAAAAATAGAAATAAAAGTATTATGTCCTGTACTTTTTATATAAAAAGTACATATATTTGATTTATTTATTTTAAAATTTTTTATAATCATTACCTTATATTATTATAATTACTATATTTAAATTTTTATTATTTTTGTCGGTGGTTATGTTTAGAAATTTTACTCCATAAATATATTTTCTTTTTTGTCTATTTATTAAAAAACCATTTTTACATAAACGTTTTATAGATAATTTTACCTTCATAATTTTTATATATTTATAATTAAAGATAATATTTTATATATATTATTTATCCCATAATTTTAGAATTAAAATTATTAATTCCGATAAAATAAAATAATAATCTAATAATATAAGAAGAAGAAATTTTTATTTTATAATTATATGAAAATAAATATAATTTTTTGAATTTTTTTTTTATATATATATTATTTTTTAATAAATTAGAATAAAATAATGAAATTTGATAAATATTTTTAAAAGCATGTAAACGTGCTTTAGAAATAGCATCTTGTAAATAATAATCTTTACTACATCCTATACCAAATCATCCAGATTTATTTCCTATAATAATTATAATTTTATATTTTTTTATTCTTCCTTTTGCTCTAGTTTTAGATACTTTTTTAATTAATAATATTTTTTGTTCTATAGTATTAAATAATAAATATTTATTATAATTTATAAAATTTTTATTTTCCCAATAAAATAATTCTAGTATATAAATTTTATAATTTATAGTAGTTGTAATATTAAAAATATTATTATAAATATTATATAATATATATTTAATTGCAATTATATTTAATAAATTAATAAAATTTTTAAGTAAATTAAAAGAAAATAAATTATATATTTTTATATATTCTTTAATTAAAAAAGAAAAAAAAATAAAATCATTAATTATTTTTATAAAATATAATAAATTGATATTTTTATAATATATATATTTTTTATTATATATTTTTTTATTTAAAAAAATCATTATTTATTTTTTATATTTTTTGGTTTACCTAATTTTAATTTTAATTGATCAAAAATATTTTTTATTCCTTTTCCTTTATATACATTTAATTTATTACAAGATTTAATAATATAAAATATATTACCTAATATATATTTATTAGAATAAACTAAATTTAATATTTTATTATTATCTATATATATATTACAATTATTAGGAAGTTTAATTTTTATTAAATGACTGTAACCTAAAATAAAATATAAAAAATTATTTTTTAATAAAAATTTATATCCTATTCCAATAAATTCTATAGATAATTTATATTTAATACAAAAAAATAATATTTTATTTTTTAAAGTATTAATATATGTATTTATAATATTTTTTTTTTTTGAAAATAAATATAAATAAAAAAAAGAAGGAAAACTTATTATTTTATTAGATAAAAATATTACTTGATATTTTTCATTATATAATATAAATAAATATATTATTTGTGTTTTTATACCTAAAATTGAAAAAAATAAATTAAATGAATTGATTAATTGTTCTTTATATATTTGTTTCATTTTTTATAAAATTTTTTAATTAAATTAATATATTAAACAAAATAATATACCTCCTTGTTTTAATTTAATTGCTTCAGAAATAAAAAAAATACCTTTCGATGTAAAAATAATTCCATTTTTATTTTGTTTTTTTATTTTTTTTAATTGTAAATATGTAATATTATTTTTTTTATCTTTTATATTAAAAAATTTAAATTTTAATTTTTTACTACTATATATAATATAAACTAAAATTCAATTTTCTAATTTATATATATTTTTAATATAAAAATTTTTTAATAAAATAAAAAATAAATATGTTATTTTTGTATAAGAGATAATTAAATATTTTTTATATTTATTTATATTATTTGTTAATATATTTAAATTTTTTTTTAAAATCATTTTAAATAAAATCTACAGTTAATGAATATAATTTTAAATAATTTTTTTTTTTTAAAAATTTAGGAATAGTTCCAAATATACGAGATCCTATTGGGTTTAAATTTTTATCTACTAATACAGCAGAATTATCATTAAAAGAAATATTATATTTTTTATATAAATTTATATTTTTTTTTAATCTAATAACAATTCCATAAACTATATTAGAGTAAATTAATTTACTTGTATTATTAATTTTTTTAATAACACCTACAATTAAATCTCCTATTTCTATTTTTTTAGTTTTTTTTGTTAAATTTTGTATACATAATATTTTTTTTACACCACTATTATCTGCAATATTAAAATAAGTATTTATTTGAGTCATTATATATATATATATTTTAAATTTTATAATAATCCATATATTTTATTATTTATTAAATTAAATAAAATAATATCTCCTTTATTATATTCTTGTCTATAATTTAATATATAATATTTCTTTATTTTTATTTGTATTTTTTTATATTTAAAATGAATATAATGAAAAGGTATTATTAAAATAGCATAATATTTATTAGATTTTAAAATAAATCCTATTTGTTTTTTCATTTAATTAAATATATTAATAAGTTTTATTTTTATTGGTATTTTATTTTTAATTATTTTAAAAATAGAAAATAATATATTTTTTGGAATATTATAAAATTCTAAAAAAATAAAACCTGGTTTTAAACAATATTGTAATTCAGATATTATACTTTTTCCTCCTCCCATTCTAGTATCTAAAGGTTTTTTTGTAACAACTTTATTTATAGTAATATTAAATTTAAATTGATTAAATTTTTTAATATTTTTCTGTAAATATTGTTTTATAAAATTAATATGTTTAGTTGATAATACTCCATATGTAGTAGTTTGAATAGCCCATATACCATAATTACATTTATTAAAGTTTAATCCTTTAAATTTTATATTTTTAGTAAATTTAAATTTTTTCATTAAATTTTTAATTTAAAAATAATCATATTTTAATACCTAATAAACCATATTTAGTAATAACATCAATAGAATTATACTTTACATTTAAAATTTTATTTTGTAAAGAACTTTCATTAAATTTAAATGTTTCTATTTTTGCCATTTGAGATCCATTTATTTTTCCAGAAATTATACATTTAAATCCTTTAATTTTATATTTTTTATTAATTAATAATATAATTTGTGGAATAATTTTTCTTAAAGAATTTTTAGTATATAATATTTTATTATATAAATATTTTAAAATAAAATAAGTAGATATTAAAGGATGTTTTAATACTACAAAATTAAATGTAAATTTATTTTTCTTTAAATAATTTTTTTGTATAAATTTTATAAAATATTTATTAATATATTGTTTATTTTTTAAATATATTAATTTAGAATATAATATAATATTATAAATATAATAATTATTATAATAATATTTATTTTGTATATATAAAATATTTAATTGTTTTTTATTTTTAGTAAATAATTGTAGATTTAAAAAAAATTTTATATTAATATAAGTTAATTTAAAATTATTTCATATATTAATATAATATGGAAAATTTTTTGAACGAAAAATTAAAGGATTAACTTTTTGACCCATATTTTAAAAATAATAATTAATTATTTATTTTAATATTAAATTCTAAAAAATAAGATTTATTTTTTTTTTTATATATAAAATTTTTTAAAATAAATCCTATTTTTTTTTTATTTATATTTATAGGAATATATCTTTTTCCATTATAAATTTCTATTATTTTTCATAAAAATAAAGGTAAAATTAAAGTTGAATTATTATTAGTTTTAAAATGTTTACTATATAATTTATTTAAACGTAATATATCTTTTGATATAAATAATTTCTTATAATAAATTTTAATCATTTTTTTTTCTATTTTTTAATATTAATTTTTTACTATATTTTTTACTTTTTCTAGTTATAATACCTTTTGAAATAGTACCCCAAGGAGAATAAACAGAAGAACGACCTATAGAATTTTTTCCTTCTCCTCCTCCATGCGGATGATCACAAGCATTCATAGCAACACCACGTACTTTTGGTCGTTTTCCTAATAATCTATTAAATCCTGCTTTATTTTTTTTTAAAAAAAGCGGTATTATATTAAGTTCTCCTAAAATACAAAAAACATTTTTATTTAAAAGTCTAATTTCTCCTGAAGGTAATTTAATTGTAACATATTTTTTTCCTATATAAATTAAAAAAGCACTAATTTTAGAATTTTTAACAAAAACTGCTCCTTTAGTAGGATTATGCTCAATATTATGAATTCAACTACCGCAAGGTATTTTTTTTATAGGTAAAATATTACCTATTTTTAATTCTATTGTTTCTCCTATATAAATAATATCTCCTTCTTTTGTATTTTTTGTAATAGGAAGATATTTATATTGATAATTTAAAGAATTATTAAGACATATTACTTTATATATATATTTTTGTAATTTATAATCTATTATTTTTTTTAATATTTGTAATTTTATTATTTTTTTATTATTATAATTAATAATATTAAATATATTTTTTTTAAATATATAATTATAATTTGTATTTTTTAATTGAGAACTTTTAATAAATAATCCTTGCCTATGTTTAATAGTAATATGTCCTTTATTATTTTTTCCAAAAGAATAATTAGAAATATATTTATTTCTTTTACAATAATACATATTATACATTTTTTTATTAAATTAAAAATATTATATAATTAAATTTTAAAAAAGAAATTATATTTAATGATTTTATAGATAATATAAAAGGATAATTAGTTTTTTTTATATTTATATTATTATTTAATAAAATATATATTATTTTATTAGAAAATATACCTTTAATTCTTTTCTGTTTATTTAAATATTCTTTAAAATTATTAAAGTATATATTGTAGGCATTATAACTTGTAAAAGATATATATGTTCTTTTATTTAAAAGTAAATAAAAAAAATTTAATTTTTTCTTTTTTATTTGAAATATTATATTAATAATTCTATTTTTAGGTCCGAATAATTTAATTCCTCCTTTCCATAAAGGAGATTTAAATGATCCTGATCGTGCCATACCTAATCCTTTTTGTTTCCAAGGTTTTTTTGTTGATTTAGATAAATTATTTTTATTTATAGTATTACTTTTTTTAATTTTATGATATAATTTTATTATAGTATAATAATTATTATTAATATATTTAATTAAAGTAATAAAAGAAAAATCAAAAAATTTAAAATAAATATATTTTATAATAATATATTTTTTATTAATATAAATATATTCATTATTAAATAATTTTAATGGGAATATAATATTTAATTTATTCAAATTAAAAAATTTCATATTTTATTTATTTTAATAATAGATATAAAAAATTATATTAATTTTCGGAATAATAGGATTTGAACCTATGACCTTCTATTCCCAAAACAGAAGCGCTACCTGACTACGCCATATTCCGCTATATAATAATATATATGCTCTTAAAGGAATTTGAATCCTCGTTTTCTTCCTGAAAAAAAGATGTCCTAACCTATTAGACGATAAGAGCTTTATTATAATTATTATTATAAGGGTTGTTAGCTTAATGGTAGAGTACTCGGCTTTTAACCGAAAGGTTCTGGGTTCAATTCCCAGACAACCCATGCATGTAGATGTATAATTAAATACGGAAATAACGGGATTCGAACCCGCATCTTCACCGCGACAGGGTGTTATTTTAACCTATATAAAACTATATTTCCTTAAATATTATTTATTAATATAATAATATAAGAGAGAAAGGGATTCGAACCCTTGAATATATATATAAATATATGTCAAATTAGCAATTTGATACTTTAAACCTCTCAGTCATCTCTCCTCCTTATTTATTATTTTTTAATATGAATTGAATCAGATTTGAACTGATGAAGATTTTTAATAATCGACGGAGTTACAGTCCGCTCCTATAGACCGCTCAGGCATCAATTCTTTTAAACTTAAATTTATACCTGAAAAGATTTGAACTTTTGAAAAAAAATGGATTATGAGCCCACCGCTTTTGACCACTCAGCCACAGGTACAAAATTCATTTAAAAATAATAATAAAATAAGGATGAAGGGACTTGAACCCTTAAAGTTTAATAAAAAACTTACGGATTTTAAGTCCGTTGTGTTTACCAAATTTCACCACATCCTCATATTCTTTATAAATAAAAATAATATATATATTTTTTAAAAGATAGTACTCAGAGTTGAACTGAGATAAAAAGATTTGCAATCTTTTGCTATACCTTTAAGCAATACTATCTATATAATTATAATTTTTAAGGGGAAATGACGGGAATTGAACCCGCTTTAAATAAATCCACAATTTATTGGCTATACCAATTGACCTCATTTACCTTTTTATTTTTTAATAAGAATAATATTTCATTATCAATATATTATTATAATTATTATTATTATATATATTTAATATTGAATAAATAATACTAATTAATGTATTTTTACAAATATATATAGTATCATATATATTAGAATTTTTTATATATTTTTTATATAAATTTTTTTTACATAATTTAAAAATATAATAAGATTTAGGAGATAAAGTAATTATATCTCCTTTTTTTAATAAAAAACTAGGAATTTTAATTAATTTAAAATTAACAAAAAAATAACCATGAATAATTAATTGTTTTGCTTGTGCAATAGTAATAGAATATCCTAAATTAAAAATTGTATTATCTAAACGTATTTCAATAATATTAATTAAATTAAATTTTTTATAATTATATTTGTGCATAAATAAAATATATTTTTTAATTATTTTTTCAGATAATGAAAAAGTAAATTTTAATTTTTGTTTTTCAAATAACTCTAATAAATAAAAAGATAAAATCATTTTATTATTATATTTATTTGTATTTAAAATAAAATATTTAGTAGAAAATTCAGGTTGCATATGTATATTTAATCGTTTTAATTTTTTTAATTTAGGCCCTAAATAACGTAACATTTTAAAATTTTTTATATAATATTTATTATTTTTATATTTTAATTATAAAACTGATAAAGGGAATTGAACCCCCAACCTTCTGATTACAAATCAGCGGCTCTACCTTTGAGCTATACCAGCAAAATATATTTTTTTCGAACTTTTAGTCAAAAAATGCTAAAATTATTACTAATTGTATACACTTTTTCTTTTTATCAAATTATCTTTTTGTTTTCTTATTCCATTTATTTAGTTAGATAAGAACATTTATCTTAAAGTATTTTTCTCACTTATATGTTGTCAGTGATTAATATTTATTTAAACTTGGCTACTTAGCGATTATTTTTAGTAAAATAACTAATACACCATAGGTTTAATCTCTTTGGTCCTCTCGTACTAAAAGAAAAACTCTTCAATGTTCTTATGTATACACCGGATATGGACCGAACTGTCTCACGACGTTCTGAACCCAGCTCACGTGCCGCTTTAATGGGCGAACAGACCAACCCTTGAGACCTACTTCAGCCTCAGGATGCGACGAGCCGACATCGAGGTGCCAACCCTCCCCGTCAATAGGAACTTTCGGGGGAGATCAGCCTGTTATCCCTAGAGTAACTTTTATTCGTTAAGCGACAGCCTTTCCACAAAGAACTATCGGATCATTAAGACCGACTTTCGTCCTTGCTCGAGTAGTAACTCTTACAATCAAGCCTTTTTATCCCTTTATAGATTTAATTTTAAAGTAAATATTTAAATTAAAAAAAGACCTTTGTACACCTCCGTTGCCTTTTAGGAGGCTACCGCCCCAGTCAAACTACCTTTTTAAAATTTTTTTATAATTGGTTAACAATATTATAATAAAAAAATAAAATAAATAAGAGTGGTATTTCAAGATAAATAAAATAATTATTTCCCACTTATTCTACACAAATATATTTTATTTTTAATTTCAAAATATAGTAAAGCTTCATAGGGTCTTTCTGTCCAGGTGTAAATAGTCCGTATCTTCACAGACATTTCTATTTCGCCGAATCTTTTTCCAAGACAGCATCCAAGTCGTTACACCTTTCGTGCAGGTCGGAACTTACCCGACAAGGAATTTCGCTACCTTTGGACCGTTATAGTTACAGCCCGCCGTTTACTGGAGCTTATAAAAATATTATAATTATCAATATTTTTTTTAACTTACCAGCACTGGGCAGGTGTCAGCCCCCTTACATTGTAATTACACTTAGCGGAGACTTGTGTTTTTGATAAACAGTCGCTTGGATCTCTTTATTGCAGTCCTTTGGACATCCTTTTTCCCGAAGTTACAGGATTATTTTGCCGAGTTCCTTAGAAAAAGTTATTTCGTACTCCTTAGTATATTTATACTTGCTTACTTGTGTCAGTTTTAGTACGGGTGATAATATATTTTAACATATACATTTTTCCAGCTATATATTTTTATTTATATATTAAAAACTATATTATAAAAATATAATAAAAATTATAGGTCACTATTTGTTATATATATTTACAGTAAAGGGAAGTTTAACCTTATTACCCATCAATTACATATTTAATCTAATTTTAGGCCCCGACTTTATCTACGTGGTATATCCTTTCGTAGAAAACTTTTAAGCTTTCGGAGTATTAGATTTTACTAATATTTATGCTACTTAAGCTGACATTTTCACTTCTATTTTTTCCATAAAAATTTACATTTTTACTTCTTAAATATAGAACGCTCCTCTATCGATTTAAATATAAATCTCATAGTTTCGGTAAAGTATTTTTTTTACCATTTTCAGTACATAATTTCTAATTTAGCGAGCTATTACGCACTCTTTAAAGGATAGCTGCTTCTAAGCTAACCTCCTAAATATAAATGAAATTAAATTTCTTTTTATTTTTAATACTTTTTAAAACCTTAACTTATGATGTAGGGTTGTTTCCTTTTAGACAATTGAGATTTTCCCCAATAGTCTCACTTATTACTTTTTAATATAATAGGTATTATTAGTTTATATATAATTTTTATAATATAAATATAATAAATATTAAATATAGTGCTTTACCACCTTAATTATATATTAAGTAACAGCTGCGCCTCAACGCATTTCGAGGAGAACCAGCTAGCTCCGAATTCGATAAGCATTTCACCGCTAATCTCATCTCTTCTGATGATTTTGCAATATCAACCAGTTCGAACCTCTATATAGACTTATCTATATTTCATTCTGGACAAGATTAATTCATCCGGGTTCGGGTTCTTAATTATAAGCAATTGTTATTATATTATAATAACTCGCGTTAACTCTGGCTTCAATTAAATAAAATTAACCAAATGCTTAAAATAATTAAGACTCGTCAGCTCCTTCTTCAACAGGCATATAGTTAGATTCTTTAATCCCTTCTATAGATTGTAAGATAAAAAATTTCATGTTCTTTTCACTTCCCTTCCGGGGATCTTTTCACCTTTCCCTTACGGTACTAGTCCACTATCGATCACTTTAAAGTATTTTATTTGCAAGGAGGTTCTTGCTTCTTCAATCAGAATTATTTTCTAATTTACTTATTTAAAAATAAATATATTAAATAAATATATTTATCCCATTTCGCTCGCCACTACTTAGGGAATTTTTGTTATTTTTTTTCCTTTAGATACTAAGATGGTTCAGTTCTCTAAGTTTTCTTTTTTTATTAAATTATAAGGTATATTCCTCCTATTCAGAGATCTTTAATTTATTGCATATAGCTAATTAAAGTATTTCGTAATTTAAAACGTCTTTCTTCGTCTTTAAGTATCAAGGTATTCTTTTTTATCTTATAAATATTTAATATTATATTTATTATAATAAATAATAACTTAAGAAATAAAAAACGGAGAACGGAATTGAACCGTTGACCTTCGGATCATGAGCCCGATGAGCTAACCAGACTGCTCTACTCCGTTTATATTAAAAATATATAAAATTAATAAAGCCAAGAGGGAATTGAACCCACACTATTGTGGTCCGTAGCCACATGCTCTTCCAACTTAAGCTATTGGCTTTATATAAATATATTATTATATGAGGAGGGTGGTTAACTCAATGGTAGAGTATATACTTTACAAGTATAAAGTTGTTGGTTCGATTCTAACACTACCCATCTTTAAAAAAACCTATCATTTAAATTGGAAAAGATAAAAACCTTCTAAGTTTTTAATGTAGGTTCAAATCCTACTAGGTTTATAATTTAAAGACGGAAGTGGCGAAATAAGGTATACGCGTTAGATTTAGGTTCTAATAGAATTTTTCTATGAGAGTTCAAATCTCTCCTTCCGTATTTTTTAATATATAAATAATAAATAACTCCACAGGCTGGGATCGAACCAGCGACTTTTCGGTTAACAGCCGAAAGCTCTAACCACTGAGCTACTGAGGAATATATAATATATATTATAGGGGGATATAATGACAATGGTAGAATAGTTCTTTTGCAAAGAAAAAGGTAGCGGTTCGATTCCGCTTATCTCCAAACCATAGATTATATATAAAAACTTCTTAAATGTATTATATTTTATAAAATATTTTTTGTACTAAATGAGTTTGATCCTGGCTCAGGAAAAACGCAAGAGACGTGCCTAACACATGCAAATTTAATGGTTAATAAATTAACTATAGTGAATTGGTGAGTAAAATATGAAAATTTAATTTTAGATTGGAAGTATTTCTAATAACTTAGAAGTAATCTCTGATAAGTGCATATATGTTGCTTTTAAAAAGTTAATACTGTCTAAAAAAAAGTTCATATCTGATTAGCTAGTTAGTAATATAAAAATTTACTAAGGCGAAGATCAGTAGCTGCCCTGAGAGGGGGACCAGCCACATTGGGATTGAAATACAGCCCAAACTCCTACGGGAGGCTGCAGTGGGGAATCTTCTGCAATGAGCGCAAGCTTGACAGAGCGTCGTCACGTGAAGGAAGACAGCTTATTTTTTAGTTGTAAACTTCTTTTACTTAAAAGTGAATATTGACACTTAAGTAAATAAAGTATCGGCAAACTCCGTGCCAGCAGCCGCGGTAAAACGGGGGATACAAGCGTTATCCGGAATTACTGGGCGTAAAGCGTATGTAGGTGGTTTTAATATATTTTTATATAAAAAAAACTTGATATTTGTTTTTAGTAAAAAAATTATTAAACTAGAGTCTGTTAGGGGTAAAAGGAATTTTTTGAGGAGTAGTGAAATGCAAAGATACAAAAAAGAAGACCAAAAGCGAAAGCATTTTACTAGGACAGTTTATTTTACTGACACTGAGATACGAAAGTTAAGGTAGCGAATGGGATTAGATACCCCAGTAGTCTTAACTGTAAACGATGGATACTCGGAATAATATATAAATAATATTTTATTCCTTAGCTAACGCGTTAAGTATCCCGCCTGAGTAGTACGCTCGCAAGAGTGAAACTTAAAGGAATTGACGGGGGCTCGCACAAGCGGTGGAGCATGTGGTTTAATTCGATGTAACGCGAAGAACCTTACCAGAGCTTGAAATATAGGTTTTTAAAAATTTAATAAATTTTTATTAATATAACCATCTACAGGTGGTGCATGGCTGTCGTCAGCTCGTGTCGTGAGATGTTGGGTTAAGTCCCGCAACGAGCGTATCCCTTATTTAAAGTTAAATATCTTTAAAAACTGCCTATATTTTTTATATAAAATAAGGAGGAAGGAATGGAAAACGTCAAGTCCTCATGCCCTTTATGCTCTGGGCTATACACGTGCTACAATGGATGATACAATAAATTTAATATAAAGAAAAATTTTTCTTTTTTTTATTTGAAAAAATAAATATAAATATACTTAAATTCATTCTTAGTTCGGAACATAAATTGCAATTTATTTATGTGAAGCTGGAATCGCTAGTAATCGCCGGTCAGCCTTACGGCGGTGAATAAGTCATCGAGCCTTGTACACACCGCCCGTCACACCATGGAAATTAATTATTATTAAAACTTCTGTTTAAGAAAATAAATAAGAATTAGTAACTGGGGTGAAGTCGTAACAAGGTAGCAGTACTGGAAGGTGCAGCTGGATAATATACTATCTATATTAATTAAATACTACTATTACTGGCAGCTAATATAAATTTTGGACCACTTTTATATAAATAAAATATAAATTGTGAAAAAAATTATTTATGGCAAAAATACTTTTAATTAAAATTAATGGAAAAATAGCTAAGTGCTAGTAAGTAAAAAAGGGCTGTTAGCTCATCGGTAGAGCGCGCCCCTGATAAGGGCCGAGGTACCTGGTTCAACCCCAGGACGGCCTATATAAAAAATAA